TATTTGAAATTAATTGAATGCAGATTTTTTTATAAAAAAGGATTTCGGTGGTATTTCGTTCGATAGTTCCTTACCGTGTTAATTACCCAATTTTAGTCATTGAGATTCATCGGCAATACAGATTAAGAGCTAGGAATAGATAGTACCTCTCTTTTCTCCCTTTCAAAAATGAAAACAAAAGAAAATTGAAATGATTGAAGTTTTTTTATTTGGAATCGTCTTAGGTCTAATTCCTATTACTTTGGCTGGATTATTCGTAACTGCTTATTTACAATACAGACGTGGTGATCAGTTGGACTTTTGATTAATTAACATCTCGTTTTTTTTACTGACCTCCTTCTTGCTTTCATATGCGGGAGGTCTAATTCAGATTGCTACTCAATAATTTGCGAACAGTGTAATTTTGACACAATCTAATAAACAAGAGTGAAATCACGCTCTGTAGGATTTGAACCTACGACATTGGGTTTTGGAGACCCACGTTCTACCGAACTGAACTAAGAGCGTTTTTCTTGTTTTTTTTCTAAAAAACGAAAAGGCTAGAACGAGGACATTCTTTAACCCGAATTGATTTTGTACGTATATACTATTATCATAGTATATCATAAATTTCAGAATTCTATGTATGTCCAATTTTATTAAAAAAAATAGATCAAAATAGATACCTCGTTACTGCTCTTCTGAGCAGTAATAGGTAGGGATGACAGGATTTGAACCCGTGACATTTTGTACCCAAAACAAACGCGCTACCAAGCTGCGCTACATCCCTTTCAATTGGTTTACAGTGTCATTGTAGAGAATTCCTGTCTTGTTTTCCACATCCGTCTTCTTTTTTATTGGTATATCAAATTCATTTCTTCTTTTTTTCTCATATCAGATAACAAAGATATAATTAAAAAAATGACTTTTTTTTTTACGATAATTCTCTCAATTTCAATTTTACATAAATAGGCGTTTCCGTTTTCAAATGGAATCTATAAGATCGTTCTAGTAGACAATATTTCAATTCTAATTTTGAAAGTGGGGGGGGCAGAAGTTACGTATATAAATACAAGAACTTCTTAACTACATGTACATCTGTAGTTATATATATTACTATATATAATGTAATACAATAAAGAAGAAAAGAAGAAAGAAGGAGGATTTCAAATGCGAGATCTAAAAACATATCTTTCCGTAGCACCGGTACTAAGTACTCTATGGTTCGTTTCGTTAGCAGGTTTATTAATAGAGATTAATCGTTTATTTCCAGATGCATTAACATTTCCATTTTTTTCATCCTAGTTATTAACATCAGAAAGGGGTGAAAAATTTAGAGATACAATCAACAATCGGGGACTCATTCTCCCCCCCCCCCACCTTTTCTAATTCATTCTAAAAAAATAATTCGAAAAAGTGGGGGGGCGAAAGGTCATAAAAATGAGGGTTCAGGATCCAATTAAATTAGTAATAGAACGAAAAAAAAGTGTTGCTAGGGAAAGAGTATCCTATGAGATACTTAAAAAAAAATACTGTACAAAGATTTTAAATATAGTTTTCACAAAATCATTGTATTGCTTATTATTTTATTTTTATTTAATTACTAATTAATATTCATTGCAACGAAATATTTCAGAATTTTTTTTAGTTAACAGCTTCTATTTTTTTGGTTCTTGTTCTTTCTGGATCCTAAAATTAAAATAGAAGATTGAGGTGAATCATAAATCCAAAGGAGGTTTCATGGCCAAGGGTAAAGATGTTCGAGTAACAATTATTTTGGAATGTACCAGTTGTGTTCGAAATGATATTAAGAAAGAATCAGCGGGAATTTCCAGATATATTACTCAAAAGAATCGGCATAACACCCCTAGTCGATTGGAATTGAGAAAATTCTGTCCCTATTGTTATAAACATACAATTCACGGGGAAATCAAGAAATAGATCAAATTGAGTGCTTGTATGTCAACTTTTATTTTAAGAACAGGAATAATGCTAGTATCTATATCTTATTACATATATATATAAATATAATATATATAAATATAAAAAAATAAATCAATAGAAAGAAATCTAATCCTATATTCTTAATTCTATTATAGAAACTCTATCCTATATAGAAATAGAAATCGTTTTTATTTTGATCCGATCAAAATAGGATTTTAGAGATAAGGAATAAAAAATTATGAATAAATCTAAGCGACTTTTTACTAAATCCAAGCGATCTTTTCGTAGGCGTTTGCCCCCGATCCAATCGGGGGATCGAATTGATTATAGAAACATGAGTTTAATTAGTCGATTTATTAGTGAACAAGGAAAAATATTATCTAGACGGGTGAATAGAGTGACTTTAAAACAACAACGATTAATCACTATTGCTATAAAACAAGCTCGTATTTTATCTTTGTTACCTTTTCTTAATAATCAGAAACAATTTGAAAGAAGTGAGTCGACCCCTAGAACTACTAGCCTTAGAACCAGAAAAAAATAGACTTATTCTTCAAGTGAATAACAATTTCAATCTGAAGGAATTAAAAAAGAGATTAATATTTTGTTCGAAAAATCCAATCAAGAATCAAAATTTGATTGTTACGTCTGTGTCTGTCATAAAAAAAAAAAAGAAAAGAATCGTCGAAAAGAAAAAGAATAACTCGTTTTTTAGCGACTATATACTCTCGTTTTGTTTTGACGACTTTTTTTTATAATACTAATTTCTACTCTACCTTCCCCGAGCTCATTCTCCTTAGAACTCTATTTCAAATATTTTCGTGGATTTCTTCCAATCCCCTTATTTTTTTATGTTATTCGAAATTGTATAAAGACAACTCCTATTTAATAGAGCTATTTGTGCAAGTATTTTCCGATTAAGAAGTAATTGCTTCTTGTACATATTGTGTATGAATTGGTTATAACTATAGAATACCCCCATTTCGTGAATTACGGCATTTATTCGAGTGATCCATAAACGGCGAAAATCTCTTTTTCTTTTACCCCTATCCCGATGAGCCGAAACTAAAGCTCTTATTCTTTGTTGAGTCATAGTTCGTGTAAGTCGTGAATGAGCCCCTCGAAAGCTTGATGCAAATAAACGAAGTTTTGTTCTACGCCTCCGAGCTATATATCCGCGTTTAATTCTAGTCATTGAATAAATCAAACTTTGATGAATAACTAATTCTTTTTTTAGTTATTCTTTTCCCCTTAGTCTATTAATAACCAAACGAATTATTCCAATGTATAAAAAAAAATTCCAATGGCTTTTGCTACTCTAACCTTCCCCACCACTATTTTTTGCTAGGTATTTTCCTTTGCTTTGAAAGGATAAATTGCCTTGATACTTGATATAAAAAAAAAGAATAACTACAAAAAGTAGTAAATAGAATTGGCTAAATAGTGGGTTCCATCGTTTCTATGGTTACTTCTAAAACGGTGAGGTCCTCTCTATACACCGGAGCTCCTTCTTTTAATTAATCAATACTATTGGTAACTTGTACAATTCACATTCTTTGGCTCTACCCCATGAATATTCCAGTAATAGGTCTTTCACAATGAGATCCACTTTATACAGTAACGGTATTTCATTTTTAAAATTGATTTGGTCATTTACCCTGTTAGTCCGTTCTTTTCTTTCAAGAGTGGAATCTTTTTTCTAAAAAATGGAATTTCCCCCGCTTAATGGATAATCATTTGTTATCATTGGGGGTTTTCTAAAAAATGGAGTTGATTGGATTTGCACCAATGTAAACCATAAGTTTCAGACACAATAGAATATATGAACGATCTATATTTTTTAAATAATGAATCGAGTTCCTCCATTCTATTTTATTCACAGGTACTGATCCTTGATATTTCAAAAAGAATTTCCTTTTTGTGTCTCAGTCTATGATCTAAACGAGTCGCACATACACCCGAGTACATGTTCCTCGTCGCTGAGGGCATCCCCGAAGCGCTGGGGATTTCGTGACATTTCGGATTGGCTGTCTTGTATTTCTAATAAGTTGTTTAATGGTTGGCATACGGAATCATATAAATAATGGGCTGGTTTAGATTAGTTCTAACCGGCTAATTCTGAATTACTTCTCTTCAAGACTCTCTTCAATATAAAAAAAATATTGAAGAGAATATGAAACTAAACCTTTAATCTAAAAATATATAAAATTAGAAATTGTAGATTTGCATGAAATCGCTCCTATTTTTTATTGAACCGCTACAAGATCAACAATTCCATGAGCTTGGGCTTCTGTTGCTGACATAAAAACATCCCTTTCCATGTCTTCGGATACAACCCATATAGGTTTGCCCGTTCTTTGTACATAAACCCTTGTGATGGTTTCGCGAAGTTTTAGTAGTTCTTCCGCTTCCAAGATAAATTCTCCCGTTTGTGCCTCATAAAACGAACTAGCGGGTTGATGGATCATTACCCTGATGATATAATAGAAAAGGTTTTTCTATTTCGCAGAATGAGGCGGGATAACCAAAACCAAAAAAACAGAGAAAATTGAATAACCGTACAGGCTTTTTTTGTGCATTGCATACGGCTCCACAATGGAATTGACTTTTTTGACCTTTCCTTTTGGAGAAAGAAAACAAAATATAGGTTGTATTATACGCAGATCCAGAAATCATCCAATTACCATCCTTCTTTTTTTGTAGGAGTTAAAAAATACTATGATGGTTCCGTTGCTTTATATATCATTTTTTTGATTCGTCTATGATTCAGCAATCCCAAAGTGTCTTTTTTTTTTTATAAATTTTGTAAATAAGCTTCCGGTGTGAAAACAAAGTTTGTGACGCTGAAATGTGCCCGAATAGGTAAGATATCATTTGAAATACCCCTTCCTTATCTCATACTACTCTTTCAATATATAATCTAATTTTTTTTAATCTAAAAAATTTCATATCGAATTCGAAGTGCCATGCTATTATTACTTAACTAATTCATATTTCCGATGGCGAAGGCATAGTATTTTTTTCTCGAAAAAAAAACTCATTGGCGCCAAGCGTGAGGGAATGCTATACGTTTGGTAATTGCTCCTCCGACCAGGATAAAGGATGCTATTGAAGCGGCCAATCCCATGCATATTGTCTGTACATCGGGTCGCACAAATTGCATAGTATCATAAATAGCCATTCCAGATATTACCCATCCACCAGGAGAGTTTATAAACAAATAAAGATCTTTGGTATCCTTTTCTATACTGAGATATATCATAAGACTAATAAGTTGATTCGAGATTTCGGTATCAACCTCTTGGCCTAAAAAAAATAATCTTTCTCGATAAAGTCGGTTGATTAGGATAAAATTTTATTCCTTAGGAGCCGTACAGGCACCTTTTGATGCATACGGTTCAACAAAAATTGTGAAAAATCAATGTGTCGATTCCAACCTCCCCTTTTTTCATAGAAGGTTTTTCTTTCTAACTTATAACGGAAGGGCTTGCTCCCAAAAGTCAAAGCAAAATTAAGTTTTGGCGCCTTTTACCTTTTATTAGATATTATAATCCTATAATAAAACGATTTATTAAGCCTGTCAGACTCACTTGATTCATTGATATTTTTTTTTCATCGAGATTCAGTTGAAATGGCGATGGTTTTTTCTTGTTCCTGAACGGGCTTCTTCCTTTTTTTATTCCATTTTTTAGGTTTATGCTCTACCCCGAGTAAAAGGAAAAATTTGCCCGATTTTGATTTGCACATATAGGACAAATGAACCAAATACCGCGTTTTTTTTTTACTACTCCTTCTTTTTTTTTTTCAATTCATTTCTTTCACATGTCTTCTGTCAAATAGTCAACAAATTTTGAATTATATTATTTGATTTGAGCAACAGTTTTAGATCACCCTGTTTCAATTTTTTTTATAGAATTTTTTATCATAATTTTGCATATCATATAAGTAGTAATTATAAAAATATTATATATTAATTATCAATTGGGTTTTTGCTAAACGGAGCCTGGATACTTCATTTTATTAGTCCGATCACGTAAACCATAAAAAAATTTTGATAATCTAATATCAATCTAAATACTCCCTGCATTTAATTCCACTTTATTTTTTGCGCTTCGCGTTACAAATTTTTGATAATTCAATCAATCTTTTTGAGCGAAACAGAGGATATCTCGATCGAGGGAGAAAATGGGGAAATCCCATATAGCCCAATATATCTGACAAGTCGCACTATATGTCAACCCAAGATGTATCTCCTTCTCCAGGACTTCGAAAAGGTACTTTTGGAACGCCAATAGGCATGAAATTAAAAAAAAGAGAATGAAGTTCTCTATTTCACTTTGATGTGGAAACGTAAGATTGGGGTTTCGTTTTTTAATACTATTATCCTTTTTTCCTACTTTATTAATCATATTGAAATTAATGATATTTACTACATAAGTTGAATAAGCTAAAATAAAATATAAAATAAAAGTAAAGTAAGAGAGAATGAATAAAACTAAAGGAAATTTTTTACGAACGGGCTTCTGACTGATCAACAACAATAGCTATCTTGGTTCATATAAAATAGGATTCACCCCCATTGCGTATTGGTACTTATCGGATATAGAATAGATCCGCTTCCCTTTTTTCCTATGAATCGAATTGTTCCATTATTACTAACAGAATAGAACAAATATTAATCCTTTCTCCGAAATAATTACCTAAAAAGGGGGGGTACGTAGCATAGTTTTTTCCAATGCAATAAAGTTACATAGTGTCTATTTTTCGTTGATAAAGGGGTATTTCCATGGGTTTGCCTTGGTATCGTGTTCATACTGTTGTATTGAATGATCCCGGTCGTTTACTTTCTGTTCATATAATGCATACTGCTCTGGTTGCTGGTTGGGCCGGTTCGATGGCTCTATATGAATTAGCAGTTTTTGATCCCTCCGACCCCGTTCTTGATCCAATGTGGAGACAAGGTATGTTCGTTATACCTTTCATGACTCGTTTAGGAATAACCAATTCGTGGGGCGGTTGGAATATTACAGGAGGGACTATAACGAATCCGGGTCTTTGGAGTTACGAAGGGGTAGCCGGAGCACATATCGTGTTTTCGGGCTTGTGCTTCTTGGCAGCTATTTGGCATTGGGTATATTGGGATCTAGAAATTTTTTGTGATGAACGTACAGGAAAACCTTCTTTGGATTTGCCCAAGATTTTTGGAATTCATTTATTTCTTTCAGGAGTGGCTTGCTTTGGTTTTGGCGCATTTCATGTAACAGGATTATATGGTCCTGGAATATGGGTATCCGACCCTTATGGACTAACCGGAAAGGTCCAACCCGTAAACCCGGCGTGGGGCGTGGAGGGTTTTGACCCTTTTGTTCCGGGAGGAATAGCCTCTCATCATATTGCAGCAGGGACGTTGGGTATATTAGCGGGCCTATTCCATCTTAGTGTTCGTCCGCCTCAACGTCTATACAAAGGATTACGTATGGGCAATATTGAAACCGTACTTTCCAGTAGTATTGCTGCTGTCTTTTTTGCAGCTTTTGTTGTTGCTGGAACTATGTGGTATGGTTCTGCAACTACTCCCATCGAATTATTTGGTCCTACTCGTTATCAATGGGATCAGGGATACTTTCAACAAGAAATATATCGAAGAGTTAGTGCTGGACTGGCTGAAAATCAAAGTTTATCAGAAGCTTGGTCTAAAATTCCGGAAAAATTAGCTTTTTATGATTATATTGGTAATAATCCAGCAAAAGGGGGGTTATTCCGAGCGGGTTCAATGGACAATGGGGATGGAATAGCTGTTGGATGGTTAGGACACCCCGTCTTTAGAAATAAAGAAGGGCGTGAACTTTTTGTACGCCGTATGCCTACTTTTTTTGAAACATTTCCGGTTGTTTTGGTAGACGGAGACGGAATTGTTAGAGCCGACGTCCCGTTTAGAAGGGCAGAATCAAAATATAGTGTCGAACAAGTAGGTGTAACTGTTGAGTTTTATGGTGGTGAACTCAATGGAGTGAGTTATAGTGATCCCGCAACTGTGAAAAAATATGCTAGACGGGCTCAATTGGGTGAGATTTTTGAATTAGATCGTGCGACTTTGAAATCCGATGGTGTTTTTCGTAGCAGTCCAAGAGGTTGGTTTACGTTTGGACATGCTTCGTTTGCTCTACTTTTCTTCTTTGGACACATTTGGCATGGTGCTAGAACCCTCTTCAGAGATGTTTTTGCTGGTATTGATCCAGATTTGGATGCTCAAGTGGAATTTGGGGCATTCCAAAAACTTGGAGATCCAACTACAAAAAGACAAGCAGTCTGATGCAACATTGCTTTTTTTCTTCTAGTTTCTGTTTGCGATTTTATTTAATAGGTAGGGTACTGTAGGAATCTTGATTTAAATCGCTGCCGTTTCTTTGACTCTTTTTCTTTCTTTCTTTATCCAGAGGGATACTCCCAAGTAAACAAAACAGGTATGAAAGCTATAATTGTAAACCACGATCAAATTTATGGAAGCATTGGTTTATACATTTCTCTTAGTATCCACTTTAGGGATCATTTTTTTCGCTATTTTTTTTCGGGAACCACCTAAAATTTCAACTAAAAAATGAAATAATTTTTCATTATCTTCATTGACGTAATCAGCCTCCAAATATTTGGAGGCTGATTACGTCAACTAGTCCCCGTGTTCCTCGAATGGATCTCTTAGTTGTTGAGAGGGTTGCCCAAAGGCAGTATATAGAGCATACCCAGTAAAACTTACAAGTAACCCAGATATAAAGATGGCGACTAGGGTTGCTGTTTCCATTATTATAGAATTGAAAGACCACAATGGATCTATGCTAAGATCATTTATTTACAACGGAATGGTATACAAAGTCAACAGCTCGTAATGAATACAAAATAAGATTTATGGCTACACAAACTGTTGAGGATAGTTCTAGATCTGGTCCAAGAAGCACTACTGTAGGGAAGTTATTGAAACCATTGAATTCCGAATATGGTAAAGTAGCTCCTGGATGGGGAACGACCCCTTTGATGGGTGTTGCAATGGCTCTATTTGCGGTATTCCTATCTATTATTTTGGAGATTTATAATTCTTCTGTTCTACTGGATGGAATTTCAGTGAATTAGACTGAGAAGAATCTTGAAGTTCTAGCTTTTAGCTCGATACAAAAAAGTAAAGTATGTAGGTCTAACAATTTTAGCCTATTCTTCTTTGGTAGTTCGACCGCGAAATTTTTTTTCTGCATTGTATATTTCCGGAATATGAGTGTGTGACTTGTTAGAATTGACCCTATGGATAGTACAGAGAATGGGGTCTGTCATCTTTATCAAGATGGTTTTACTTCGTCGGATATTCATTCGAGTATCTGTAGCACGAAATAGATCAAATAGATCACAAAGTATTCGAACTATGATTCATACTTAATACTCAGACCTCGTAGCCGGACTTCTTTCCGTTCTATCTTATAAACTTTAATAAATCAAAATATTTTTCTGCTTTTAAACTCTTATTTGGATCAAAGGACAAACGCTTCTTTGTATTTTAGTATTTTATGGTTTTAGCCATTATAGCTATTTTTTTGATTGAATAAGTGATGATCCAATGGTTCTCACTCAGTGAACTTTGGACTTTGAAGGTTTCATTGAATTATCGTGGTTCTCGTATGAATCTGAGGTTTCAATTGATTAGTTAAGTAGGGTCTTAACAAGAGAATTCCTATCAATAATAAAGAAAACAATAAGAAATCCCCATCCCCGTTCCATACAAATACCAAATAAAAAAGACAATAAAGATAGGTAATCTAGAAGATTCAAGAGGCCTGTAACGATCAACACAACATAAAGACGAATGAGCTTACTTGATTTTTTGGCATTTAACCACAAAGAAGAGCTTTCGCATTTTGATTCTTTCATATCTTTAAATAATATTGAATGAGAGAGAAGTTTAAAACTTTATATTCCATATCCGTTTCAATCAGTATTTGGGTCTTTTTTTTGTTTGAGCTGTACGAGATGAAATTCTCATATACAGTTCTTGGAGGGGGAGTAACCTTGGTTTACCTATCTCAATAAAGTTTAT